ATTTGATTCCACTATACAGATTAGCTTGAGTGGATCAGGTCATATTTAAAAAGTATTTTTTTATTGGCTTTTCAGCTCGTTTATAATTAAAAAAAAAATTATATTTTTCCGGGTTCGGCTATCCAACTTAGCCGAGCCCCCCTTTCTGATTATGATATTGAAAGATAAAAATTTATAAAATAAAAAGAGAAAGAAACCTATTCACCAAGAAAAAGGAGAGAGAGGGATTCGAACCCTCGATAGTTCTTTGTTTGAAACTATACCGGTTTTCAAGACCGGAGCTATCAACCACTCAGCCATCTCTCCGAAAGATAATTTCTATTTTATTTTTTTTGTCCACCGAATGGAACATATCGATATAATTCATACCATTTTTATGGATATAAAAATCGATAGTAATATATATTAGGAACCTATAGGTCTTTATATCAGTGTATATAGATACATGGAGATGCATGATCTAGTGTTCTCCCTTGGAAAGAAAGCGACAAAATTGTGATTTATGGTACAATCCAATCACGATGCTTTTTTTTTTGCTGATAAAGAGATCAGATAAAGAGATCAAATGGTATATAATTCTTTTATTGGTAGATTGGAGGATTAGAAACATGACTATTGCGTTCCAATTGGCTGTTTTTGCATTAATTGTTACTTCATCAATCTTACTCATTAGTGTACCCGTTGTATTTGCTTCTCCCGATGGTTGGTTGGGTAATAAAAATATTGTATTTTCCGGTACATCATTATGGATTGGATTAGTCTTTCTGATAGGTATTCTGAATTCTCTTATCTCGTGAATCTTTTTGTTCTCGATCCAAAAACTACAAATCCACTAATTATTTTAGATTATGAGACACCTTCAAATTCAATAGTAAATTATAAATTTAAAAAATGCAAATAGCACAAAAATTATAACAATTTGTATGGGGTCGAACTTATTGTATTTGGGTCTTTGTTTTGTAAAATATTGAAAAAAAAATATATATATATATAATACATATTATATATGTACAACTTTAGTACAGATTTATATTAAATTATATATATATATTTTTTTTTATATTTATAAATAAACAAAACATTAAAAAAAATATATATATAATAAAAAAAGAGAAAAATAAATAGGGAGTTTTTGGCTTAGTTCGGCACAAATAAGATCTATACATTGCATATCACGAAGAAAAAATGGTGCGGATATAGTCGAATGGTAAAATTTCTCTTTGCCAAGGAGAAGATGCGGGTTCGATTCCCGCTATCCGCCCTGTAAAATCGGGTTAATTTCTTTTAATTATTATTTATTAATAAGATATAGTATAGTTAATAATGCTCGGGTATCCCCCCGCCTTTCTTGTACTCCAAAATAAAAAAGCGAATTTATTACCGGTTAACAGAATAAAAATACTTTTTTTAAGTTGCGGAGACGGGATTTGAACCCGTGACCTCAAGGTTATGAGCCTTGCAAGCTACCAAACTGCTCTACCCCGCGAAGAACTGAGAACTCTTGGACAAAAAAGAGGGAATTGCCCCCTTACCATATCTGTACAAAATAGAATATCATATCCCATTTATACAGAATGGTAAAGGGGGCCCCTATGATCAATGATCCTATAAAAAATTAAAAGATATTTTAATCCTTACCAACTCGATCTTGTTGCTCCGGGTAAAAAACAGGCATGAACCATTTCACGAAGTATGTACCCGGTTAGCCCAAAATCTCGATAGTTAGCTCTCGGCCTTCCAGTTGAAAAACAACGTTGACGCAGGCGTGTAGGTGCACTATTACGTGGTAGGGACTGTAATTTTCCATGAATTTCCCATTTCTCACTCAAAGATTGAGCTTTGCTTATTTCTTTTTTTGAGGATCTGCGACTCAAATGATATTTATGTTCTAATTTTACCCTCTTCTTCTCCCTCTGAATCAAACTTTTTCTTGCCATTAATGGTTCAATTCCTGTTAGTATCAATGATACAATATAAGTCGGATCCTAGGTGTAGAAATAAAAGACGTGCCCCTCTTAATCAAAATAAATTATATTTTCGAGGCTAAAACACATAAAATAAGGACTCAACCAAATTTTCCTGATGTAGAAGCAATCAAGAAAGCCGCATAAGTGAATATATAACCTACAGAAAAGTGGGCTAACCCGACCAATCTTGCTTGAACAATAGAAAGAGCCACCGGTTTATCTCTCCATCGAATCAAATTAGCCAAAGGTGTTCGTTCATGAGCCCAGGCTAAAGTTTCAATCAATTCCTGCCAATATCCACGCCAGGATATTAAAAACATAAATCCAGTAGCCCAAACAAGATGTCCAAATAAGAACATCCATGCCCAGACCGATAAACTATTCATACCGAAGGGGTTATATCCGTTGATAAGTTGTGAAGAGTTTAACCATAGATAATCTCTTAACCATCCCATCAAATAAGTGGAAGACTCATTAAATTGTGAAACGTTACCCTGCCATAATGTGATGTGCTTCCAATGCCAATAAAAAGT